AGTCTAGGGTCTATCGGTAAGGACGTGAAATACGAAATAACAAGGGAGAGACTTTGAACTTGTTTATCCTAACTGAAAAGGGTGAATTGAATAGTTAATTGAAACATCTTACTAGACTATGAGGAATACATCAACTGAGATTCCGTGCGTAGCGGCGAGCGATAGCGGAGGAATTGTCTCAAACAGATAATTAAGATGATTGGACATCTAGACTAAACCCCGATAGACACCTATAGAGAAAGTACCGTGAGGGAAAGACTCAGAATTGGTTCTAAAAGTTACCTTTTGCATAATGGGCCTGCAAGACAAAATTTGGCAAGCTTAAGTAGTAAATGAAGGCGTAGTGAAAGCAAGAGAAAAACTCGTCAGTCAAATTTCCCGAAACCAAGTGATCTAACCATGGCCAGGTAGCTATGCTGACCGAACCAGTGATTGTGGCAAAAATCTTGGATGAGCTGTGGTTAGCGGTGAAATACTAGTCGAACTTGGATATAGCTGGTTCTCTACGAAACTTATCTTAGTAAGGCGCCCCAAGTTGATTCGCCCCCAAACCCGGGGGCTTGAATTACTGGTGTAGTAAGACTATGGCGATAAGGCCTTTAGTCAAGAGGGGTAAGCCCTAACCAGAAATTAAAGTCACTAATACAGATTAAGTGTATAAAGAGGGTTCAACTTAGACAAACAGGAAGTAGGCTTGGAAACAGCCATCTGCACAGGAAAACGTAAAAGTTCACTGAATGAGCTAGGAAACTCTAAGAATTAAGGTGGCTAAATCTGTAACTGAAATTCTGGAAGCCAGACCGTAAAGGCACTAACTGGCTTGGTAGTAGAGCGTTCTGTAGGCACGATATGTGCGCACCTCGTGAGACAAACAGAAGTGATAATGCAGGCATGAGTAGTACAAGATTCACTCCCAAATAAATATATACAGCTTCTAAGGGCACTACGCCCAATGAATTATAATTCTTGTACCTGTTCAGGAAAAATATTATGGTACGAAGTACCTTCAACTGTTATTAATGGGACTTATATCTAGGCATAATTTCTCTTAAGGAACTCGGCAAAATAAGATCTCGACTGTTTACCAAAAACATAGCTCTCTGCTAAAGGTTACTGAAGTATAGAGGGTGAATTCTGCCCAATGGTTGTATAGTGAAACTGAGGACTAACGTCTAAAGCGAAACCCAACTGAATGGCCGCGGTAACTCTGACCGTGATAATGTAGCACAATAAATAGCCAATTAATTGTTGGCGGGTATGAATGGAACCACGAGGGTCTTACTGTCTCAAGAGGAAAGCCGATGAAATTATAGTTGTAGTGAAGATACTACATAAACATTGTAAGACGAAAAGACCCTATCGAGCTTTACTGGATACCGATAGCGTTAACTTAAAATGATCGATACTAAGTATCCTAATTTTGAGCTAATAAATTTTGTTGGTAGGACAGTTTAGTTGGGGCGACTACCTTTGAATAAGAAACGAAGGCGAGCTTATGGTATACAAAGCTAATCTCTTTAGCCTGACAGTGAGGGGGACACCCCTAGCTGGCACAAGGACTCCGTCCTATGTGGGCGATAATGACCCGATATGATTGTCCAAAATAAATATCGAAAGCGGATAAAAGCTACCGTAGGGATAACAGCGTAATATTGTCGGAGAGTTCTTATCGAGGACAGTGTTTGCGACCTCGATGTTGAATTGCGGTGCCCTGGTGCTGTAGAAGGTACCTTAGGTTGGTCTGTTCGACCATGAAAACCGTACATGATTTGAGTTCAGAGCGTGGTGACACAGCTCGGTTTCTATCTACAATGTTCAATCCCAACTTTTCTGAGTCCTAGTACGCAAGGAATGGTCTCAGCGATGCTCGACTATATGGGCCCCATCGACGTAATTAACTTCTGGCTGCTGCAAAGAAGGAAAACAAAAGGTTTAGGGATTAACAAGGTGCCACGAAAGTGGCGCACCTTCTCATATGCCATGTGGGTGCATAGCCCCTGGTATACTATGGAATTAACACTAGGGCTCATCATACTAATAGTGTTGACGTATGGATTAAAGGCCCCGACTTTAAGATTAGCTATGCTACTTGCGGGTGCTGTGGGGGCTGCTGGGCTATTAGCTGAGCCCCATCTACTATGTTGGACACAGGCTATTAAGATGTTGGTGATGCTAAGTGGGTTAGCTATACTATGTATGCTGGACCATCGAACATCGCATCGATCAAGCTCTTTATTGATTTTACTAGTGATCTTAGGTAATTTATTACTTATTGGGTCAACAAATTTAATTTCTATATATTTAGCATTAGAAATGCAAACATTATGTATGTTTATCTTAGTGGCTTATAATAAAAACTCATTGTTATCGGCAGAAGCTGGGCTGAAATACTTCGTGTTAGGGGCACTATCTTCGGGGTTGTTCCTGTTTGGTTGCGCCCTAATTTATGGCTCCACAGGAGAGCTTGAACTTCAATTTATTCGTATGAGTATAGTATCTTATGGGGTATTAGCTGGTAAGTGTCTTATTACTATCTCATTGTTATTTAAAGTATCTGCAGCCCCATTTCATATGTGGGCCCCCGATGTCTACGAAGGGGCTCCAACTTGGGTAGCTGCGCTATTATCTATCGTGCCTAAATTAGGGGTACTAGCTATTATAGTACAAATCGGCCTAAATGAAATGGGGCTATTAATAGCCGGATTAATCTCTTTGATTGTTGGGGCTATAGGAGCTTTGAATCAAACTCGAATAAAAAGACTACTAGCTTATAGCGGGATAAGCCATATGGGGTTTGTGTTGCTTGGAATAGCTATTGGGTCTATAGAGAGTCTTCAGGCGAGTTTAATGTATATAGGTGCCTATATAATAACTCAAGTCCTACTTTGGTCTGTAGTACTTATTATATCTCCTAAAAGAGACATGCTTATTGAGTTTAGTGGTGTTTCAAGATTAAACCCGGTGTTAGCATTAGCACTAGCTACAGGTTTATTGTCTACTGCAGGAATTCCCCCTTTAATTGGGTTTTTAACTAAATGGTATATTATCTTAGCAGCTGTTGGTCAAGGTTACTATCTTAGCGCTTTAATAGCTTTAGTTTGTTCCGTGATAGCTGGGGTTTATTACCTTAGATTAGTTAAAATTATGTTTTATCAACCTTTGTCGACGCCTTTAGTAATAACAAATATACTAAATTCTCCACGTGGCAGCGTAGCACCGGAGGAGACGGGGTTAGGCAAGGCAGTATTAATAGGGGCAAGTTTATATTTAGTATTAACAATTATAGTATGTCCTAGTTTGTTCTTTCAGTTAACACATTTGATTATTTTAGATTTATTCCCATGTATCTTCTAGTTATATTAATACCGTTACTAAGCGCAGTCGGAAGCGGACTAGGGGGTCGCTATCTAGGAAGAAAAGGGGCTGGCTTGTTAAGTTCTGTGTGGGTTCTCGCCAGTAGCCTCCTTTCTTTTGTATTATGTTATGAAATCCTTATTAATGGGTCTACAGTATATATAGAGTTGGGCAGATGGATAGAGTCTGATTTACTAATAACTAATTTTGGCTTACAATTTGATATGGTAACAGCTGTAATGTTAATAGTAGTAACCACAATTAGCGGGTTAGTTCATGTCTATTCTACAAGTTATATGAGAGAAGATCCCCATTTACCTAGATTTATGAGTTATCTGTCTCTATTTACCTTTTTTATGTTAGTTTTAGTTACTAGTAATAATTATGTGCAATTATTTATTGGTTGGGAAGGTGTCGGTTTATGTTCTTATTTATTAATTAACTTTTGGTTTACGCGGATACAGGCTAACAAGGCGGCAATTAAGGCAATGTTAATCAATAGGATAGGAGATATAGGATTAATGCTAGCTATTATATTAATCTGGAAAGAATTTGGGGTATTAGATTACTGTAGTTTATTCTCCGCTTTATCACCATCTTCAGCTTGTACTTGGATTTGTATATTACTAACTATAGGGGCCGTAGGAAAATCTGCCCAATTAGGGTTACATACTTGGTTGCCGGATGCTATGGAGGGTCCCACTCCTGTTTCGGCCCTAATTCACGCAGCAACAATGGTAACAGCAGGAGTGTTTTTAATTATAAGATCAGCTCCCCTTTTTGATTACTCTCCAACTGCAACAATTATTGTGGGGTTAGTTGGCTCTTTAACTGCTTTCTTTGCAGCTACAGTAGGATTAGTCCAATCGGATATAAAAAAAGTTATTGCTTATTCTACTTGTAGTCAACTAGGATACATGGTAATGGCTTGTGGCACTTATAGCTGTTTAAGTAGTTTATATCATCTACTAACTCATGCTTTCTTTAAGGCTTTATTATTCTTAGGGGCAGGCTCAATAATTCATGCACTTTTAGATGAACAAGATCTTAGGAAGATGGGGGGAATAATCCGGGGCTTACCTTTAACATATGTACTGATGTTGATTGGTTCATTGTCTTTAGCTGGTTTTCCCTATTTATCTGGATTTTACTCTAAAGATTTAATATTAGAATTAACTTACAATAATTATTGTTTAATATCTATTTATTGGTTAGCTTCAATTACAGCCTTCTTAACTGCTTTTTATTCATTTCGATTAATATACTTAAGTTTTGTGTCTAAGCCCAATTTAACACGTATCAGCGCACAACACTTACAAGAAGCTGATTGGAACTTATTGGGTCCTTTATTAGTATTAGCAATAGGAAGTATCTTAGTTGGCTATCTTGCTCAAAATATGGTATTTGCGCCAGGTATACGTCCCTTGCCGCTTGTGCCCACAATAGTCTCTTTAGCACCAGTTATTATGTCCGTAACAGGGATATTACTAGTGTTTATACTTCGTCCATATATTATCTATTATATTACACGTCCTAGCATATATGGTTTCTTATTTTATGCCTGGGAGTTTAATCAAATAGCAAATTATTATATTGGAAGCACATTTTGGAAGTTTGGCCATATTGTCTCTTATCGTACTATAGATAGGGGGATTTTAGAGATTTTAGGCCCCACTGGAATAGCCCGATTCATGGTTGATAGAACTAAAGAGTTAAGCAGCTTACAATCTGGTTTATTATTTAATTATGCATTAATGATATTAGTCGGAACAGCTGTCGCACTTAAGTACCTAGTCGTAAATTAGACACAGGATGAAGGAAAGTTCTTTCCAAGTCCAGAGTAATCTCCTAAGACAGGAAAAAACTAGCCGCAGGGTAGTGGCTAGTAATTATATATTAATATGATATTAGCTTGTATAGTGGGCTCTATATTAATAAGTATAGTAATAATAGCATTAATTCCAAGGGAAAATAGTATGAAACTACGCCAGCAAGCGTTAGAGTGGTCTCTGATTACATTTGCTCTTTCTATTTTATTATTAGTTAACCTTCATCAAGAAGCTCAGTTTCAACAGATAATAGAAGTCAATTGGGTAAGTACAATAGGTTGGTTTGAAGGTTCTCCGATATTGTTTGCTATTGACGGGATCTCTATATTTTTCATTGTATTAAGTACTTTATTAACACCAATTTGTATTTTAGTAAGTTGGAATAGTATTAAGTTTCTTCTTAAGGAGTTTATTATATGCCTTTTAGGTATGGAATTACTATTAATTGGGGTATTTTCTACATTAGATCTGTTAATATTCTATGTGTTATTTGAGAGCATATTAATACCGATGTTCTTAATAATAGGAGTCTGGGGAGCTCGGGCAGAAAAGATAAAAGCTGCCTATTATTTCTTCTTTTATACCTTAGTCGGCTCAGTACTAATGTTACTTAGCATAGCAGTTATTTATAGAATAACAGGTACAACTGACTACTTATCTTTAACTAACATTCAGATTGATAGTAACATTCAAATTTGGTTATTTATAGGTTTCTTCCTTAGTTTAGCAGTTAAGATACCAATGGTGCCCTTTCATATATGGTTGCCTCTTGCGCATGTTGAGGCTCCTTTAGCTGGTTCAGTGATTCTAGCTGGAATATTATTAAAATTAGGGGGTTATGGGTTCATTCGATTCGCTTGGCCTCTTTTTCCCGAAGCAACAGAGTATTTAGCACCAATCATACTAACGTTATCATTAATAGCAGTGATATATGGGAGTTTAACTACTTGCAGGCAGGTAGATGCAAAACGTCTGATAGCCTATTCCTCGGTAGCTCATATGGGAATAGTAACAATAGGTTTATTTACTCATACGATGGAGGGTTTAATAGCCTCTATATTCTTAATGATAGCTCATGGAGTGGTTAGCCCCGCTTTATTTATAGCAGTAACATTGCTCTATGAGAGACATCATACAAGGTTAATTAGGTATTATAGGGGAGTAGTTATGACTATGCCCCTATTTTCTATCATATTTATGGTGTTTACTTTGGCTAATATTGCTGTTCCTCTTAGTTGTAACTTTGTTGGAGAATTTTTATCCTTAGTAGCTGCTTTTTCTACTAGTACATCATTAGGTATTCTTACCTCAACTAGTATGGTCATAGCTGCTGCTTATTCGTTATATTTATATAATAGAATTTGTTTTGGGCAACTTTCTCCATATTTAATATTTTCGAGAGATATTAATAGACGAGAGTTTAATGGGCAATTACCGCTAATAGTAGCTATTGTGTTATTGGGGATAGTCCCATACCCCCTAATCGAGTTAGTTCGTGTATGTTTGCCTAGATTCTTATAATTTTCCTCTTTTTGTACCTATTTGGTTTATATGTGTATTTATTTTGTTTTCAATAGTGGTAGGGGCAGGAGTTGAACCTGCATAATCAGATTATGAGTCTGAGAACTTACCGTTAGTTGACCCTACAAGCTGAGCTTAGCTAAGCACTATGTAACCATGGCCCGGGCTAAGAGCCCCACCAGTAAATACATACATATAAAAACAACCAGACCACATCTACAAAATGCCAATACCAACTAGCAGCCTCAAAACCAAAATGATGATGACGAGTATAGTGATAACCTATTAGTCTAGCTAAACATACAGTCAAAAATATAGTTCCAACTATAACATGAAAACCATGAAAACCTGTGGCCATAAAAAAGGTTGAACCATATACGGAGTCTGCGATTGTAAAAGGCGCTTCGTAATACTCCATAGCTTGTAGGGCTGTAAACTGAACCCCAAGTATTACGGTACAAGTAAGTGATTGTATGGCCTCTAATCTTTGTCCGCTAACTATGGCGTGATGTGCCCATGTAACTGTTGCTCCTGAACTAAGTAATATAGCTGTATTTAATAGGGGCACAGAAAATGGGTCTAACACTTCTACACCAACCGGGGGCCAAACAGCCCCCAATTCTATAGTGGGAGATAGGCTACTATGAAAGAACGCCCAAAAGAACGCAAAAAAGAAGCAAACTTCAGAAGCAATAAAAAGGATCATACCATATCTTAATCCTCTTTTTACTATTTGAGTATGAAGTCCTTGGAAAGTGGCTTCTCTAATAACATCTCTCCACCAAACAAACATTGTAAATATTATTGTTATTGCGCCTAAATACATTATCCATGGATAACTATAATGAAAATATAATACTGAGCCTACTGTAATCAGTAGTGCCCCAATTGAGCCTGTATAAGGCCATGGACTAGGATCCACTAAATGATAAGGGTGATAAGCCTTACTCATGGCTCCCCGGCGGGGAATCGAGCGGAGACTAATACTCCCACCCAACAATTATTCTAAGTATGGGTTAATGTAGATTTAGAGTATCATTAATGTATATGGTAGTTAACAGACAAAATACATATGCTTGAATCAAGGCCACGGCAATTTCTAGTAAAGTTATAAAAACCATTACTAATATTGGGGCTAAGCTTAAAACTAACATTCCATTACTAATCATTGTGAACCCAAAACTTGCTAATATAGCAAATAAAAGGTGCCCAGCAGATAAATTAGCAGCTAATCGAACACCTAAAGAGATTGCCCGGGAAAGATAGCTAACTGTTTCAATTATAACTAATAGAGGGGCTAATAATAAAGGAGCCCCACTAGGCATCATCATTGAAGCAAAGTTCCAACGATATTGTGTTATCCCCAATATTGTCACTGCTATTAAAATAGATAAACTTAAGCCGAAAGTAATAACAATATGGGCAGTTGGGGTAAATACATAGGGAAATAGACCTAACAGATTTAATCCAGCAATAAACGTAAATAGGGTGATAATAAGAGTAAAATATTGAGTTCCCTTATTAGCTGTAGAATCTTTTACTAATCCTAAAAAGTGGGTATAAACAATCTCTTGTAAAGCCTGCAATCTTGTAGGTATTAATTTATATGAACAACTTCCTATTAATATTACACTAAATAGGATAAGCATCATAATAGAAGAATTAGTAATTATACCCCCAATTATCCGAACTACATTAAACTGATCAAAGAAAGAAGCTGCCATATTGAATATATGTAGGAGATGGGCTTATCTACGGAGTATATCTTGTAGTATAGCATATGCTCGATTAACCCCGAGTCCCTTACTAGGGGCTGCCCCCTCTTCCTGTAGTATCCTTCTTATACGTAAATTATTTTGAATTTTAGGTAAAATAAATAAACTCATAATACTATAAAGTGCTAACAAGATTATTAATGTCCAGCTATATTGAGTCAAATAAGCAGTTATATCTAAGTGAGGCATTATTCGATGATTGAAAGATCCTTTAAAGATCCGCACATAATGAAGATAGCCAGCTGATATATTTATCCATGCTAACGGCTTCTATAACAATGGGCATAAAAGAGTGATTAGCGCCACATAACTCGGAACATTGACCATAAAATAATCCCGGTCTTTTAGCTAAAAATCCGGTTTGATTAAGACGTCCAGGCACAGCATCCATTTTCATAGCTAATGAAGGTACAGCAAATGAGTGAAGCACATCTGCGCCTGTAACTAAAACTCTTACATAAGTATCAATAGGAACAACCATTCTATTGTCAACCTCTAATAGTCGGAGATCGCCGGGTTGAAGGTCACTCGTAGGTATCATGTAAGAATCAAATTCTAAGGTACTATCTTCACCTAAGGTAGTTTGATAGTCTGAGTACTCATAAGACCAGTACCATTGATGACCTATGGCTTTTACTGTCACACCGGGTTCTACTATCTCATCCATCAAATAAAGTAGTTTCAAAGAAGGGAATGCTATAAACACTAATATAGCTGCTGGAATTATAGTCCAAACAATCTCTATTGTGACTCCTTCTATAAGATAGCGATGATAAGCTTGGCCTGTTAATCCTCTTATAATTAACCATAATACAGCTGTTATAATAATAATTAAAATAAACATAATTTGGTTATGAAGGAATAGAATCTCTTCCATAACAGGACTAGCAGCATCTTGGAAGCTTAGTTGAAATGGCTCCGCCGCGTCACGTAGGAGCGAGGCCTCTAATAATGCATTAATTGGAGTTTTCATTCTTCTCTAGCCCTGTTACTTTGCTGACACACCCAAAAGCTTTCCCAATTCCGTATATACGGCCCCAAGAGTGTTCTCACCTACTTTAGATTACTTTTAATCTAGAGTAAGCATGAACAAATATCTTACACGTTGGCTATTTTCTACTAATCATAAGGATATAGGTACTTTATATTTACTATTTGGTGCTTTTTCTGGGATGGCGGGGACAGCTTCAAGTATGTTAATACGGCTAGAACTGTCAGCTCCAGGTAGTATGATAGGAGATGATCATCTATATAATGTGGTTGTAACAGCACATGCTTTATTAATGATTTTCTTCCTGGTAATGCCAGTAATGATTGGAGGATTCGGAAATTGGTTTGTGCCAATTATGATTGGTGCGCCCGATATGGCCTTTCCTAGATTGAACAATATCAGTTTCTGGTTATTACCACCTTCTCTAATACTATTGGCTGGTTCTATGTTTGTGGAACAAGGGGCAGGTACAGGCTGGACCATTTATCCCCCACTATCAAGCATTCAAGCCCATTCGGGGGGAGCAGTGGATATGGCTATATTTAGTTTACATCTAGCTGGTATATCTTCCATTTTAAGTTCTATTAACTTTATAACTACTATAATTAACATGAGGGTTCCTGGTATGAGTATGCATAGATTACCTCTATTTGTATGGTCTGTATTAATTACTACAATATTGTTATTATTATCTTTACCAGTGTTAGCTGGTGCAATTACAATGTTGTTGACAGACAGGAATTTTAATACAACATTCTTTGACCCTGCGGGAGGAGGAGATCCTATTTTATTCCAGCACTTATTTTGGTTTTTTGGACACCCTGAAGTCTATATATTAATTCTACCAGGATTTGGTATGGTATCTCAAATTATACCCACATTTTCTGCTAAACAACATATTTTTGGTTATTTAGGTATGGTCTATGCTATGATTTCTATTGGAGTATTAGGGTTTATTGTTTGGGCCCACCATATGTTCACCGTTGGTATGGATGTCGATACTCGTGCCTACTTTACTGCCGCCACTATGATTATTGCTGTTCCTACTGGGATTAAGATATTTAGTTGGTTAGCTACTATATATGGGGGAAGCCTACGGCTTGATACACCTATGTTGTGGGCTATTGGGTTTGTGTTCCTATTTACCATTGGTGGTTTAACTGGAGTTATATTAGCTAATAGTTCATTAGATATAGCATTACACGATACTTATTATGTAGTAGCCCACTTCCATTATGTGTTATCTATGGGGGCCATATTTGCTATATTTGGGGGATACTACTATTGGTTCGGTAAAATTACAGGTTATAGGTATAATGAGTTATACGGCAAGATCCATTTCTGGATTATGTTTATCGGAGTTAATTTAACTTTCTTCCCCCAACATTTCTTGGGTTTAGCCGGATTACCTAGAAGATACTCGGATTTCCCTGATGCTTACCAAGATTGGAACTTAGTTAGTTCTTGCGGAGCTGTAATAGCCCTAGTAGGAATTATATGGTTCATCTACTTATCTTATGAGGCACTAGCAGCCGAAAGACCATTTAAGGGTTGGTCAACTTCGCCTGGCTCGTTAGAATGGTCTTTATCTTCTCCGCCTGCTTTTCATACTTATAATGAATTACCATTTGTTTATCAGCGTAAGTTGAGTCATGGGGATGATTTAAATATTATTTCCACACTATTCCTTTGACCTTGGGGAGTCTATAAGGCAATGTGTTCTTCTAATACATGCAAGGCCCTAAATAAGGGCCCTACTGGTGAGGATAAAACGGAGATTATCTCGGTTGACGTATTAGAATAGGTGGGATAGTGGCCCACCTGGTCGAAGATGCGTAGTATAGCCACACTTTCACTGAAACAAGGGGAAGACATTTTGGCAGCAGTAGAGAATCTTGTGCAATGGGTAAACGCTTGACACAGGGTTTCACACTGAGGTCTGTCTAACTAAGTGCCAGCAGACGCGGTTAAACTTAGAGGCCCAGTTTTTATTTCGCATTAGGCGTTAAAGTATGTAGTGAAGCATGAGAATAAAGTAAGGCAAACCTCTTGGTAGCGGTAAAATGTTTGAAGCAAGAGTGGAAGTCCGAAGGTGAAGACTTCTTACTTCGTTCATGGTATATCTTCATGAAATACGAAAGCTTGGATAGCAAACAGGATTAGATACCCTGGTAGTCCTCGCCTTAAACTTATACAATAGCTTTATTAGCAAATAACCTTATTGTATGCCTGAATACTATGATCGCAAGATTGAAACTCAAAAGGCTTGGCTGTTCACTGTTTGAATCAGAGGAGCGTGTAATTTAATACGATGATCCGCGTGTCACCTTACCTTTCCTTGAAAGCGGACTACCTTTTGTGGGTAGTTGCCGCTCAGGCATTGCATGGCCGTCGTCAGGATAACAATAAATGTTATCCTTAACCCTATTATGGATTAAGTCAGGTGTCATGGTCTTTATGGAAAGGGATATTATGCGCTACATTCTCCTATACAATATACACAGTAAATTAGGAGGCGGAGATTCTCTGAAACGGGAATCTTAAGTAGGATTTGATAGTAATCGGGAAGTAGAGCGTTCCGGTGAATTCTAACCCAGTGTTAGCACAAATCGCCCGTCGTCCCCTTCAAGTTAAGGATACGAGACGCCCCGCGGCGGGGTTATCCCTCCTTTTCGAGAATGGGTAAGTCGTAACATAGTAAGGGTAAGGGAACTTGTTCTTGGGCCAAGTTATGCGCGTTCAATACGTACTTGGCCGCCCTCCGTAACTAGGATGATGAGTACTATTATTTCAATTATCTTTAAAACGCTTGCAATAATAATACCTCTATTAGTGGCTATAGCTTATTTAACTTTAGCAGAAAGAAAGGTATTAGGGTATATGCAAGCACGAAAAGGACCTAATGTAGTTGGTGTTTATGGACTATTACAACCTTTAGCTGACGGATTAAAATTATTTACTAAAGAGATGGCTATTCCCAATCATGCTAATCTGTCGGTTTATATTGTAGCCCCGATTCTATCGCTTACTTTAGCTTTTTTAGCTTGGGGGGTTATTCCTTTTAGCCCCGGTATTGTACTAGCTGATATTAATGTTGGTGTCTTATATATCTTTGCTGTCAGTTCTATGGGGGTGTATGCTATTTTAATGTCTGGTTGGGGAAGTAATTCTAAATATGCATTCTTAGGGGCTATTAGAGCAGCAGCTCAGATGATTAGCTATGAGGTGTGTATAGGGCTTATTCTAATATCAGTAATATTATGTGCAGGTTCTCTTAATCTCACTCAGATTGTTTTAGCTCAAGCCGAAATTTGGTATATAATACCTTTATTTCCAGCAGCTTTAATGTTTTTTGCTTCGGCATTAGCTGAAACTAATCGGGCTCCTTTTGATCTTACCGAGGGAGAATCAGAATTAGTATCTGGATATAATGTAGAATATTCTAGTATGTCGTTTGCTCTATTTTTTTTAGCTGAATACGGCCATATTATTCTAATGAGCTGTTTGATAAGTTTATTGTTTTTAGGTGGTTGGGCACCTTTTACAGGAATTCTAGGAATGGGCTGCTTAGCCCTTAAAACTACCGCAGTAGTATTCGCATTTGTGTGGGTGCGAGCTTCTTTCCCTAGAATGAGATATGACCAACTTATGTATCTATTATGGAAGTCTTACTTACCTTTCAGTCTTGGTTTAATTGTTTTAGTTTCTGGCCTGTTAATAGGTTTAGATGCAGTGCCTTGCTAGCATTTAGGGAGATATTCCCCATATTGGGGGGTTGATGTACACAAGCTTCCTGAGCGCATGCATATGGAATCACCAAACAAAATGTTACGAATAAGAACTCAACATCCAATAATCTCTATTGTGAATGGGGTACTGGTTGATCTGCCAGCCCCCGCTAATATTAGTTATTACTGGAATTTTGGTTCTTTGTTAGGACTTTGTTTAGCTATTCAATTGATTACCGGAATATTTTTAGCTATGCATTATTGCCCTGACGTTAGTTTAGCTTTTGACTCAATTTCCCATATTTTAAGAGACGTTAATTATGGTTTTATGTTAAAGTATATTCATGCTAATGGAGCTTCGTTATTTTTTCTCTGTGTATATATACACATGGGCAGAGGAATCTATTATGGGAGCTACATGAAAATGGACGTTTGGAATATAGGGGTTATAATTTACTTAGTGATGATGATAACCGCTTTCTTAGGGTATGTATTACCTTGGGGACAAATGTCCTTTTGGGGAGCCACAGTTATTACTAACTTTTGTTCTGCTATACCCTATATAGGAACAGAGGTTGTTCAGTGGATTTGGGGAGGATTTAGTGTGTCTAACGCGACTCTTAATCGTTTCTACTCTTTACATTATCTTTTTCCTTTTCTTATAGTTGGATTAGGCGTATTACATATTATTAGTTTACACACAGCTGGGTCAAATAATCCTTTAGGGATTGACTCTAATATTGACAAAGTTACTTTTCATGTTTATTATACTTATAAGGACTTGTTTGGTATAATGGTACTTAGCACTATTTTAGTTATAATTTGTTATTTTATGCCTAATGTATTCGGAGATCCTGAAAATTTCATTCAAGCTAATCCTTTAGTAACTCCTGTTCATATACAACCAGAATGGTACTTCTTATTCGCATACGCTATACTACGCTCTATACCCAACAAGCTTGGAGGGGTCTTGGCTATGGTATTTAGTATCTTGGTGTTATTCTTATTGCCCTTTATTCATACTAGTAAATTAAGGGCTTTAACATTTAGGCCTTTAGGTAAAATAGCATTTTGGTTTTTAGTAGCTGATTTTATACTATTAACCTGGTTAGGGGCTAATCCAGTAGAGGAACCTTATGTTATGATTGGTCAATTTGCTTCCATATTCTACTTTTGCTACTTTTTAGTATTGGTCCCCTTGTTAGGCTGGGTAGAAACCAAATTGCTTCGTATAAAATAGTATAAGAAGTAGTATAGGTCATTATTGGCCGAAGTGCAATATGAATAGTCTATTTATGATATTCTCCTTAGGAATAGTTGGAGCTAGTCTTATGGTTATATCTACGCCGAATCCTGTTTATTCAGTATTCTGGTTAGTTATTGCCTTTGTTAATGCTGCTGTTATGTTTATATCGTTGGGATTAGACTATATAGGCTTAATATTTATAATTGTCTATGTGGGGGCTATCGCTATTTTATTCCTGTTCGTAATTATGTTAATTCAACAGCCTAATAAGGTAGATTCTCAAGATCACTCGCATTTTTTACCTGTAGGATTATCTGTTATATTCCTGTTTTATAGTTTACTAACCAATAGCCCTAAATATATCAGCAATCCTGTTATAGGATCTAGAACTAACATTGGGGCAATTGGAAGTCATCTTTATACAACTTATTATGAATTAGTGTTAATTGCTAGTTTGGTGCTACTAGTCGCTATGATAGGGGCTATATTATTAGCTAAGCAGCCAAATTCACCTTTTTTATATAATTCCCATGGTGAATCATTACGTAGTAGGCAAGATCTCTTCCTACAAATTAGCAGAGAGCACCTTTAGGTGCCTTCTGGCCAAGTGCTAATGCACGTCTCCGCTTAGGAATATGGAGTTCAAAGGAATACTAATACTACTTATCGTCAGCGGGACATTATCAATTATAATTTTAGGGGCATCTTATTTATTAGGATATAAACAACCCGATATGGAAAAAGTGTCAGTCTATGAATGTGGGTTTGATCCTTTTGATAACCCGGGGAATCCCTTCTCCGTTAGATTCTTCTTAATTGGTATCTTGTTTTTAATATTTGATCTTGAAATATCTTTTTTATTTCCCTGGGCTGTTACATATATGGGCTTACCTTTATTTGGATATTGGGTTGTTATGTTATTTTTATTTATCTTAACTTTAGGGTTAATTTATGAGTGGATAGAAGGAGGCTTAGAGTGGGAAAACTAGCCTCTAATTGGTATAGCGCATGTCTTATTTAATATTATCAATTGTCATCTTATTAATCGGAATCTTAGGTATTATTCTTAATAGAAGCAACTTAATCATTATGCTAATGTGTGTAGAGCTAGTTTTACTGGCCTCTACTATTTTGCTTCTATTTGAGTCTCGTGTGCTCTATACGCTTTTTGGTCAAATTTTTGCGATTGTAATTCTAACTGTCGCAGCTGCCGAATCTGCTATCGGTTTAGCCATTATGGTTAACTATTACCGTTTACGTGGTACAATTGCTGTTCGAGCCTTAAATTTATTAAGAGGTTAACTCCTAATTAAAAATGAACCAGATACCTATGCAATATTTTAACTTAGCAAAGGAGAATTATTCTAAGTATGGATTATCAGTAATCCAGCTTATACAAATTGGTAAGTTCTATGAACTTTGGCATGAGCCTGATACTCCTAGTAGGCAACAAGCATACTCTCAAGCCGAGTTATTAGTTGAGTCATCCATGCGAAGTAGGCCTTTGGAGGTAACGCCTTCCATTGAACAAGTTGCCTCATTACTAGATATGAGAATAACATTGCCCGGTAAAAGATCCCTGCTTCAAATGGGGTTTCCAGTTTATTCCCTTACTACTCATCTAAGTACCCTGTTGGATAAAGGTTGGACTGTTATAGTTATCGATGAACTAGTCACTGGTAAATCAGGGCCAAAACAACGCGCAGTATCTCAGGTTTATTCTCCTAGTTGTAATTTAGAGGACTGTTCGGAATTAGCCTATGTGTTATCCATCTATTTTTCTCAAGAAGACTTATTGGGGATTACTTTATTTTCAGCCATGAATGGGCATAGTATGATGTTTCCTGTCTCTTGGACGGACAGAGATAAAGTAGCTCGGTTATTAATCAGCTATCGTATTAGAGAAATAGTAATTTGGGCACACTCAGGGGTTGGCTCAGAGATTTTAATAAATAAAATATATAATTTATTAATTGGTTGGAATTTATTCCCCCCTGAACCCAATGCTAAAGTTGAAGTTATGGAAGAAGCACTACCCAACTTGCCGTGTTATTTATCTTATAGGTACGAAAATAATAATAAGGAGTGGCTTTTGCTCCATATTTATATGGGCATTAACGCAGAGTGGTTTAACAAAAATTATCAAAAATATACCCTTAGTAAGATATTTCAAAGTACTTGGACAGAAAATGTTAATCAGGTAAATTTAATTAGCCTTTTAGGAGTATTACAATTTATTAAGGATCGAAATCCAAATCTTATTAAGAACCTTCAACTTCCCGAGTGTTATAATTCTGTTATTAGCCCCCTAAACTTAATATTATGTAATCGAGCAGAATATCAATTGGACTTATTGCCTAAGAGGGGAAAACTGGGTGGTTTACTTAGTTTGGTTGATTTCTGTTCTACTGCAATGGGTAAAAGACTACTTAAATTCAGACTTCTTAACCCCATTACAGATTATTATGAATTAAATCTTCGTTATGAGGAGATTGCTACATTTAAACAGTTGATTGACAAGAAAATATTTGACAATTCCGAGTTAAAACACATTAAAGATTTATCTTTTTTACATCGTCAATGGGCAATATGTGCATCAAGTGATACTACCTTGCCACCTAAAAAGTTGAGTCAAATTTACCATTCTTATTTGTTTGCTAGTCAACTAATAAGTAAATTAATAAGTAATAAATGAATAAATATACAATTACCTCCTTTAGTTGGGCCCCAATTAGAATCGCTAATTGAGGAAATAGGCCGAGTTTTCCAGGTAGATAGTCTTACAGGTGATTTTAAAGATGTATTACAACCAACTGATAATTTAACCAACCTCCTTGCACAACAACAAATGTTAAGGGCCCAACTTACAGAGTGGGCCGAACAGACTTCAAATGTTGTGTTTCAAGATACAATTTCTATTAAAGCTGAGTGTTTTAATAAAGAGGGTTATGCTTTTTCTATTTTATCTAAAAAGTTAACTAAGTTAGAACATTACATGACTAGCGCCTCTATATCTGATAATTCAATTATTGTGTTGGGTAAAAGAGGAAATAACCTTATAATCACTAGCCCCGCCATTCATAAAGTATCAATCGAATTAAATTTATTAGAAGAGCAAATTAATATTTATGTTAAACAGACTTATAGCCGGGAACTTAAAAGATTATATCTCAGTTATTCTGAGCTGTTTTTACCCTTAGAAAATATAATTTCTAGATTAGATGTTGCATTAAGCGGGGCTATTGCGGCTATTAAGTTTAATTATACTAAACCTTGCTTAACACTAACGAAATCCCAACAAACTAAGGGCTTAATTGAAGCAATTAACCTACGACACCCATTAGTAGAACAGTTAAACACTCAAGAAGAATGTGTAGCTCATAATATTAGTTTAGAGAATGAGGGAATGTTAATATTCTCAGTAAATGGTGCAGGCAAGTCTACTTTACTTAGAGCAATTGGAGTCAACGTAATCTTAGCTCAAGCAGGAATGTATGTAGCTGCGGATTCATTTAGGCTAAGACCTTATCACTATTTAATTACTCGTATCTTAGGGGGGGATGATCTCCATAAAGGCCAAGGTACTTTTGAAGTCGAAATGAGAGATCTTTCAACTATATTAAAGCTAGCTAATTATAACAGTTTAATATTAGGCGATGAAATTTGTCATGGAACAGAAGTTAGTTCAGGAACAGCAATATTAGCTGCAACAATTGAAAGATTAACAGCTGCACAAACTAGTTTCGTCCTTTCTACTCATTTACATCAAGTTTTTTCTTTAATTGATTCGCCAGTTCGGTGCTATCATTTATCTGTTATTCAACAAGAAGATTTGGGCCTAATATATGAACGTAAATTAAAACCTGGCCCAGGACCCTCCCAATATGGCATTGAAGTTATGGGCCACATAATAAATGACAAAAAATTTTATAATAGTGCTTTGAAATATCGTAAACTTATTAACTGGGAACCACCATTCCGAAGTAAGTCAAGTTCTTTAACAGTATTCCGCCCTTCTAAATATAATGCTCAAGTTTTTATTGATTTGTGTGAAATATGCGGAGCTCCAGCGGAGGCTATTCACCACATTCAACCTAAGAAATCAGGTAATAGAGGATTAAATCGAAGGTCTAACTTGGTGCCAGTCTGCTCAAGCTGTCATTTAGATATTCATAGAAATAAGATCTCTATTTTAGGTTGGAAGAGAACCCCAGGACATAAGAAATTATATTGGGTTTATCTTAATGAGTCTTTAGACAGTGGAACTGAGTAA